ACTCCAATTTGGATTGCAAAAAAACAAAGAAGGGGTAGTCTTCTTCACAATATACATACTATGACTAGGAATGTGGTACAAGTAATTTCCGACATCTGGTAGAAAAAGAATATAAACAAGCAAAAGGCTTTTCATACTTTTTTATCATACATAATTGCCAACAAGAATTTGGTTCTTTTTACGAACTTGTAAATTCTAGGATCTAGAAATTCATTTCGGACAATTGAACCTTCTCAAACTGTTTCTTTTTAAGAACCAAAAAGATTTGTGCCAAAATAACAGATGCCAAGAAGAACAAAAGGCCTTGTACACGTAATGGATCTTGAAGTACTATTTCTGCATCTCCCTGACCAAATCCACCCACATTAGGATTACTCGTTAATGGTTGATCAAGTTTGATGGATTCACCCTCTGAAACAAGAAGTTCTGGTCCCGGAGGTATAATATCAACCACTTGACGTCCATCCGATGCATCCGCTATGGTTATTTCGTATCCCCCCTTTTCTTTTCGTATGATTTTGTTTACTATACCTGCTGCTGTAGCATTATAAACTGTATTGTTACTCTTGCTCCCGTCGGGATAAATCTGGCCCCTTCCCCTGTTCCCGCCTACATATATGGGATATTTTAAGAAGTGAACATCTTTCTTAGTAGCGGGGTCCGGGGAAAGAATAGGAAAGGTGATTTCACTATATTTCTGACCAGGAACAGGGCCTATCACAAGAATATTTTTTTGAGCGGGGCGATAGCTCTGAAAGGACAGATTGCCTATCTTTTCTTTCATCTCGGGAAAAATACGATCAGGGGGGGCTAATTCAAACCCCTCAGGTAAAATAAGAACAGCCCCTACATTCAAAGCCCCCTTTTTACCATTAGCAAGAACTTGTTTCAGTTGCATATCATAAGGAATTCGAACAACTGCTTCAAATACAGTATCCGGAAGTACCGCTTGGGGAACCTCAATATCCACGGGCTTATTAGCTAAATGGCAATTGGCACATACAATACGCCCAGTCGCTTCTCGTGGATTTTCATAGCCCTGTTGTGCAAAAATGGGATAGGCATTTGAAATGTATGTCTGAGTTATTATATATATCGTGAGCGATACGGAAATGGATCGAGTAATCTGTTCCTTTATCCAAGAAAAGGTATTTCTAGTTTGCATGGTCCAATCATTGATCCCGAGAATTTCTACAATAAATTAGGTAGGTCGCTAGTATAGTTCCCTATCCACGATTCTGCTATTTACTGAAATAATTTTACTGGAATATAGGAGGAATCCCCTGGATGGATAGAAATATAAAGAGTAAGTAAGATTTTGGACGCTTTGCTTATATACAAAGTAACAAACATTATAATTATAATTGGATTAATATTAGTGGATCATTTTTCAGTCATTCATTGAATGATAAATCACTACAAGTGACGGAGATAGGCGATTTAAATAACGGAAGATCCAATATTTAAAAATTGTATCTATAATGACTGGAAAAGTGGAAACAAGACCAGATATAATTTGATCGTTATGAGCAAATCCAAAATCTTTGTAGACAGAGCCAAGCATTAGTTCCCAACCATGGGGCGAATGGAATCCGATACATAAATCAGTTAATAAAAGAATAGAAAAAGCTTTTATTGTGTCGCTTAAGTTATATAGGAATTCCTGAACCCAAGAGTTAAGAATAACAAGTTCTTCATTACCCAGAATAGAATAACCACTTAGAATAACGAAACAGATTATATTTGTCGAGAAGTGCAAAATCGTATGGATACGATCCTCATTGTACATCTTGATCAATTGGATCGTTTCTTTGTGGATTCTTATACTAAGCTTTTGTAGATGTGTCTCCGGGTATTCTTTTATCATTTCGTCCAACAGGAAGAGTTCCTCTAATTCTATGAATTTTTCTAGAATACCCTTTTCTTGAATATCATTCAAAAGGGTTTCGGATTGCCTAGTATTCCACCAATTAGTAATCCAAGATTCCAGACTTTTATTAAATGAGAGAGAGATCCACCAGGGCAAAAATACTATAGATGCAAGATATAGAAGGGGAGTGAATGCTTTCTTTTTTGCCATTTTTTTTTCATCTGTGAATTGTTAATGAACCCACCTTATTTGTCGACTGTATACGATCTAATATTTCTATCAAGCATGAGTTCTATTACAAGGTATCGAGCCTATGAATCTATTCCCTGTTTTTTATTTGTGATTCAGTGGGTAGTCCTTGAATCTAGAAAGAATACAGAAATAGAATAAGAGTCCACTTTGAATTCGAATGAAGAAATAATCAAATGTTTTGTTTCCAGATATCTCAATTGGTCAAATTCGAAGCAATTTACTCCTTTCGATGACTGCCCAAAAGAGCCATTTCAAGTAATGACTATTATTAGTATTTCGAGACGAAAGAACTCCCTTTCTATCGAAATATTTTATATTTCGAAAAAATTTCGCTGGCTCCCATAGTCCCGGAATAATTGAGATAAATTTCTGAAGAATAGTGTGATGTAATGATCAAAAAAATGAGCGGAAAAACAAGACAGAAATTGGATAGTTATAAGAGATCCAATCGTTTGGTTATTAAGGAACCCAAAAGAAAGGATAAAAAGAAACGTCGATTGATAAAAAGAAAAGAGAGATAATTTACAAGATATGATCTATCTGTATCTAATTTATCAATTCAAAGGACCTAAAAAAAAATCAATTCTTTTTCTTTATTCCGAAATGTTTTGATATATGAGATGAATCTATTATTTCGATTTGTTACTTCGGTTGTTACTGAATTGAGTTGAGTAGATTTCCATAATACGCATAAAAGACCATTTTTGTGGACAAATTTCGTTTTATGGTTGTTCCATATACGTCTACTTTGGCTCGAATGAGCGTTCTGAAGAAACTTCAGTTAAATTATGCTATAGAAGCTATAGAAAAAAGGATTTTCCCTCCTGATGAGAAAGCATTTATTCTTCAATTCATTTCAAAAAACTTCAATTGGTACACGCAAGAAATAGGCCAATTCAGCAGCTTTTTGTTCAATTTCTCGTGGAGTCAAATTCTCATCAGTACGAGTCAAGGGAATGGCCCCCTGGCCTCTGATTTCCATATAAAGGACACGACGGGCATAAATACCCTCTTTAACTTCTATTCTGATGGACTGAATATCTTTCATAAGGAATCGAAGGAAGATTCGACGGTTTTTTCCAGGAAATCCCCAACGAAAAATACACACTATTCCTTCTTTTCTATCGAATCGATCATAACCACTACCCACATTCCACGAAATTGTGCACCACAAATAGGAGCTAATAAAGAGACCTGCAATCCCATAGAAAGACATCACAATCCCTTGTGGAAAAAAAATGATTTGCTGAGACGGAAATAAGGATATCAAATTCCTACCAAGATAACTGGAAGTTCCAACCATTAGGAATCCTAATGAACCTAAAAAAAGGATAAAGGCCCAGCAGAAATTACTTGTTTTTCGAGACCCCATTATAAGTTCTATCCATATATGTTCTGATCGCCAACTCATACTAGATCCGGTTGCATTTTATTGGAATTGAGAGAATAACCCAAATGAATTTTACTTTACTCTTTGTGTTTCCGAAGTAACTCTCATCAACTAGCACTATTCTGATGTAAACCTTTAGGAGTAATTCATTGAATTGGTTAGATCTAAAATAATAACATCCCCTTCATATGACCCCCTATAGATATCTACCTACATTTAGATACATTGACTTTACATTTCAGACATCCGCCGATCCTGATCTAATAGTTATAATTCATTTCCCTATATATCATGTTTCCGCATGCATAAGAGTTTATGTTCGGAGGAAACCACATCTTATACCATATTCCACTAAATAGATATCTGTGTTATGATCCAAGTCTAAGTCTTGACAAAAAAAATGGATGAGATTTGGTCCCATCGTATCTAAAAAATCTTGTTTTTTTGAATAGGAAGAGATAAAGAAGCCATTGCCATTGCCGGAAATACTAGGCCCACTAAAGGCACCAAGACAGCGGGTAAGTTGAAATTTATCATAGAATGGGTACCTCGATTTAATATTTGTAATTTGTACCTGTTATTCTTATATTGTTATAAAGATATCTTATAATAATTATAATTCGTATATAATTATACTATAAGTGGGTATATATAATAATTGAGTAATGAGTATATAATAAGTGCAAGGAATGTAGAACTAAATAAATGGACTTATTAATTTCATCTTTCTACATGAAATATATGTATGATAATCCGTTGATTATTCTTCTTTTATTATTATTATTCTTCTCTTGTTCTTGTCTTATAATTTTAATAAAAAAAAAAAAAAAAAGATTTCTGCAACTTTCACTTTTGATTCTTTCTGAAATTAGATCTTATGTCACCAAAGAAAACTCCATTCTTATTATTTTTACTTTGATTCCGATAAACTAACTACTTGTTCGCCACAAATAAAAAATAAAATAATTGAACTTAAAGCTCTACTTGATTGAATTTTTATTCAAAGGAAAGAAAGCGTGGAGCTGAAATAACTCACTCAGAACGCCCTTTAAAGGATTACGTGGTACGATTGGATCGAATAAGCCCTTATGGAATAAATATTCAGCTGCTTGTGAACCTTCAGGTACTGTCTTATTCAATGTTTGTTCAATTACCCGTTTACCCGCAAATGCAATGTAAGCATTGGGTTCGGCAATAATGATATCCCCCAACATACCAAAACTAGCTGTCACCCCGCCAGTAGTAGGAGATGTAAGGATTGATACATAGAATAACTTTTTATTTGATTGATAATCATATAAAGCGGAAGATATTTTAGCCATTTGCATCAAGCTCAAACTTCCTTCTTGCATGCGTGCTCCTCCGGAAGCACACACTAGAATAAGAGGTAGAAATTTATTGGTAGCATACTCGATCAAACGGGTGATTTTCTCGCCTACTACAGATCCCATACTACCTCCCATAAACTGAAAATCCATAACCCCAATT